GACTTAGACAAATCTTGTTTGTCGATAACCTCGGACCAATCAATCGAATATTGATTAATACGTAATCGACCGAACACTACTTGAAAACGGTGCTTCTGTTCAGAAACGAAATGTTCCAAATGTTCCTGGAAATTCTTGCTCCCATTGGACCATTTGTATCTATATGCATCAGGATCCCGATTCATGCATCTCTCGGTTCGAGAAATAAGAGGATCGAACCATTTCTTCTGACTCTTTTTCAAATTCGATAAATGTTGGTTGATCGTATGTTTGATTATAGTTAGATGATTCAGAGTATCATTTCCTATTGGATCCCCTTGAATTCCATATTCGAAGTTGCGATCGGGTCGATTCATTAAAAAGAATCGATTCGATACATTTCTTATGTACTCATAGGTGCGATATTGGATTTGAATCAGATTTCGGATCAATCTATATTGATTGACCGCCCCCATTATGTTGTTGCTAGAAAATACCACTATTTTGGGGTTTGGATCTTCCAAATCATTGCCGCAGGAGATCCGGGCCGATTTTTTTCTGATCCTTCCGTAAAAAGATTCATTCTCTTCATCAAAAATAGGAGGTAGAAACCATAAAGATTTCTTTTTCGATTCATCCCTGGAGTTGAATACCTCATTCAAGAATTTTTTTTGATCCAATCCGTAGGAATCAATAGAAAAGGTAAATCCCTTATGATATACCAGACCCGCCTCGGTTATTGATAGAGTGAATAGATCTGCCATTTCTTGAAATCTCTCTTCTGATTCAAAATCGTGGTGTAACGTGTATCCCCCTTTGTTCCGGTCATGGAATAGATGAAATAAATCCAAAAATGGATTTTTATTCAAGAATGAAATCTTATGGGAACTGTCTATATCTGGTTCATCCTTCGGAACCATATCACATCCCGGATCTGATGAAATAGGATGAATTGAGACGGTATTTTGTAAATACGTAATTATCTTGAATATAGCAACCATTTCTTTATTTTCCGATCGCCTGGAAGGGACAAAAGAAACATCTTGTTGTTTCTTCAACAATTTCTGATCTCTAGTGGACCTCTCAGTAGGATTCGAGCCCAGACGAAGTTCTGACCATCTGTCAGAGAAAAAAGAACGAATTGATCTTGTAGGATTCCCAAGAAATTCTTCGATTTCTTCCGGAAGCAGATGATTATTCATCTGCTTCTCACGTTCCGTGAATAGCCGGGATATTGAGGAATATCCAGAAAGGCATTTCGGGAATCGATCTGATTCTATCTCTGTTCGTTCCGTTTGAAGAAAGGAAGGATCCCAAAGAATCGATCTTTCTTTTAGTTGCTGAATCTCTGTTTGATTGATCAATGTGTGATATTCCGAATTCTCATTCCTAATGGAATCGAAATGATCTCCGGATTGATCAGAAGATCCTTTCAATTGGCTAGAATCCGTTACTTGAACGAAAATAGATCTTGTGGAATCATATTGAATATTTGACGATACATTGAGTACCTTGCTAAAAAACCGATCCTTGTTTACCAACCACACATTGTCTAACCAAATCCAATTATCTCTTGATACGTTCCTCAAAAAATCCGACTCGTGCTGATTCTTTCCCCAACTAACGAAGAGATCTTGGTAGAATTGCCACATATGAAATTGAGCACAATTTTGCAAAAAAATACCCCACTTCTTTCTCGAGAAGAGATGGGAAACATGCTCAATATCATTTGATTGAATAGTTGCCCCAGCTCCTCCTTGTTGTTTGAAGAACCCCCCCATTTCAATTGGTCTTTTTTCACGAAAAGCAGACATGAGATAACAAATCAAGTGTTTCACTAAGATTTCGAATAGCTGTCCCGAATTCAAGTTGATTATGTTTCGCTTCTTCCTCGGAGAAAGACGATCAAATAATTCCCAATCATGGTCCTTGCGGATCGGATCATCCGTATAGGATACAAAAAGAAACTTCAGATATTGGATATCTTTCTCTTTGAATGAGATCTCAATTCCAGCTATGGTTTCAGTTTCATTAGATATCTTACAACTAGAATCCCTCTTTTTTCCGATCCGGTTCCTCCACCACCGAGAACCCCAGTTAGATTCAGGGATAATACACTTTTTTTTAGTTATTGGGAGAACCCAAGCACTCTCTTTCGAATCCATGAAACAACTCTCAGAGATCTTTTTCCCTTTTGGAAGATACAGGAGCGAAACAATCAACCTATTGATATTGGAAGACCAAAAAGATTCTTCCAATGTATCATTTCTGGGTCCAATCGAATTCATAGGTATAGGAAGAATAGGTATAGGAAGAAGCCCCCTCAAATAGAGATTTTTTCTTTCGACTATATTTCGATTGTTAATACGATATATAAGGACCGCTACTACAAGCAGTACTACACCTTTGACCGTAAAATATCGATTGCTTGTTGAACCCTGTGAATCGCGTGAAAGTAGGATACTCCAAATTCGGGGGTCAAAGAGTTTCATAAAACGTTCTTGGTGGAAAAAAATGTGAG